GTCCTCAAATTGCGAATTTTTATTCATTTTCACATTTAATAACTTCGAATCAGATCTTGGTAACTACCTATTTCCAACGTGAAAATTTCGACCCGACTTTTCAAGTACTTCAATATTTTTTACTGGATGAAAATGGGAAAATTGTGAAGTCCGATCCGTGCCTCATTTTGAATCCAGTTGATTTAAATTGGGATTTTTTGCATTCCACTTGTTGGGAAAAGTCATCGACAATCATGAGTCTTGGGCAGTTTATTTGTGAAAATGTAGGGATAGCCAAAAAAAGACCGCATCTAAAATCGGGGCAAGTTCTCATTGTTCACGTTGACTCTGTAATAATACGAGCAGCTAAGCCCTTTTTGGCTACCCCAGGGGCAACTGTGCATGGTCATTATGGGAAAATGCTTTCGAAAGGAGATACATTAGTTACATTTATCTATGAAAAATCAAGATCTGGTGATATAACGCAAGGTCTGCCAAAAGTGGAACAGGTGTTAGAAGTGCGTTCAATTGCTTCAATATCAATGAATCTCAAAAAGAGGGTAGAGGGTTGGAACAAATGGATAATAAGAATTCTTGGACTTCCTTGGGGATTCTTGATTGGGGCTGAGCTAACTATAGTGCAAAGTCGTATCTCTTTAGTTAATAAGATCCAAAAGATTTATCGATCCCAGGGCGTGCAGATACATAATCGGCATATCGAAATTATTGTCCGTCAAATAACCTCCAAAGTCTTGGTTTCCGAAGACGGACTGTCTAATGTTTTTTTACCCGGAGAACTCGTTGCATTGTTGCGAGCGGAACGAATGGGACGCGCTTTGGAAGAAGCGCTCTGTTACCGAGCTGTCTTATTGGGAATAACCCGAGCGTCTCTGAATACTCAAAGTTTCATATCTGAAGCGAGTTTTCAGGAAACGGCTCGGGTTTTAGCAAAAGCGGCTCTCCGGGGTCGTATCGATTGGTTGAAAGGCCTGAAAGAGAACGTTGTTCTGGGGGGAATGATACCGGTTGGTACTGGATTCAAAGGCAAAGGATTAGTGCACCCGCCAAGGCAACATAAGCATCTTCCCGTGGAAATAAAAGAGAAGACTCTATTCGAGGGGGAAATGAGAGATATTTTCGTTCACCACAAAACCTTATTTAATTCTTTCCTTTCAAAGAATTTCCACGATACATCAGAATAATCAGTTCTCGTATTTACTGAGTCCTAAGAGCAGATTCACCCTTTTGATTTGAAAAGGATCTCTATTTGGATTTGATCGAGTCATTTGCTTTGGGAAGAGTAATCAAAATAATAATGAATAGAAGAGAAGAATAGCTTGGCCCTCTCGTTCGGGCCAATCTCTGGTAGAAGGGAAGGTTCCATCGGAACAATTTTTTTTTGTTTCAGGGTACCTCGTCTCTTTTTGTTTTTTGAAAAAAAACAAAAAGAGGGAGGAGTGGGGGGAGAAATGACAAGAAGAGATTGGGACATCAATTTGGAAGAGATGCTGGAAGCGGGCGTTCAGTTGGGCCATAAGATTCGAAAATGGAATCCTAAAATGGCACCTTATATCGAAAGAAATCATAAAGGTAGGCATATTACAAATCTTATTAAAACGGCTCGTTTTTTAATAGAAACTTGTGATTTGGTTTTTGATGCAGCCCGTAGAAAAAAACAATTCTTAATTGTTGGCACTCAAAAAAAAGCAGCGGATTTAGTATTCCGGGCTGCAATAAGTGCTCGGTGTCATTATGTTAATACAAAATGGCTCAGCGGGCTGTTAACGAATTGGTCGATTACAAAAACGAGACTTCAGAAGTTTAGAGACTTGAGAACCAAACAAAAAACAGGACGCTTGGATCGTCTGCCGAAAAGAGATGCGGCCATCTTGAAAAGACAATTATCTCACTTGCAAAGAAATCTTGGCGGGATTAAATATATGACAGACTTACCCGATATTGTAATCATCGTTGATCAGCACGGAGAATATACGGCCCTTCAGGAATGTATCACTTTAGGAATTCCAACAATTTGTTTAATCGATACAAATTGTGACCCCAATCTCGCAGATATTTCGATTCCAGCGAATGATGATTCGATCTCTTCCCTCCGATTTATTCTTCAAAAATTAGTATTCGCAATTTGTGAGGGCCGTGAGGGCCGTTCGGAGTCTCCTAAGTAATCAGACAAAAAAGAACTTATGTTATTTCGGAACCCTCATCGATTTATCGAATCGCTTCCTATTTCTGAATCTCAAAAAGGAGAGAAAAAGAACTGGGCATAGAGTGTGATTAGTTGGTATTCCAAAGATACGATTCAAGGAGTTAAGTCAAGAAAAAGATGGTTGAATCAAAACAATTTCGTTTAAAGTTTTCTTTTTGTAGCACTATGAATCGTTTATCAGGTTCCACCAACATACTCAAAGGGTTATACGAGATATCCGGTGTGGAAGTAGGCCAACATTTCTATTGGAAACTCGGGGGTTTCCAAGTTCATGGCCAAGTACTGATTACTTCTTGGGTTGTAATTGCTATCTTAGTAGGTTCCGCTGCGCTAGCTGTTCGGAAACCACAAACCATTCCGACCGGCATTCAGAATTTCTTCGAATATGTCCTTGAATTCATTCGAGAGGTGAGTCAAACTCAAATTGGAGAAGAATACGGTCCTTGGGTTCCTTTTATTGGAACGCTGTTTCTCTTTATTTTTGTTTCTAATTGGTCAGGCGCTCTTTTACCTTGGAAAATCATACAATTACCTCACGGGGAGTTAGCCGCACCCACGAATGATATAAACACTACGGTTGCTTTAGCTTTACTCACGTCAGTCGCATATTTCTATGCGGGTCTTACGAAAAAAGGGTTAGCTTATTTCGGGAAATATATTCAACCAACTCCAATCCTTTTACCTATTAACATCTTAGAAGATTTCACAAAGCCCTTATCACTTAGTTTTCGCCTCTTTGGAAATATATTAGCGGATGAATTAGTAGTGGTTGTTCTTGTTTCGTTAGTCCCTTTAGTGGTTCCTATCCCTGTCATGTTCCTGGGATTATTTACAAGTGGTATCCAAGCTCTTATTTTTGCAACTTTAGCCGCGGCTTATATAGGTGAATCTATGGAGGGACACCATTGACTAGTTTTCGAAAGAGTCTTTGGTTAGCTTCGAAGAAGGCAGGCACGGCTCAAACGCATCGACTTCGAAAAAACAAACAATATCTATACCTCCACTAGATACGATTTAGAGGAATCGAAAAAAAGATTAGGCTATTGAACAGAGAAGTGTCAAAAAAAAGAGATCGAAAAGATCTTTTGTCAAAAATTCGCCTTTGCTCCACTTCTCTGGATATCTCCCTTCAATGAATATGTTTTCTATGGGTTGACCAATCCCAATCGTTAACTAGAATGATTTCCTTTTCAATTGATTTGATTCAACGAGGGAAAAAATGTTGATAAATTTGAAATGGAATGAACTTTGATCAATCACTTTTTACGCAAAAAGTCTGGACTAATCACTTTGTCCTTGTTGAGTGTAGCCATGCAGGATCATGATAACGAGCGGGAAAGAAGAATTTCCAAAAAAGGAATTTCTAAAAAAGAAAAAAAGGTTCGAAGAGGGGATCGAATTGAATGCAACTCTTGTGGCTGTTTCGACGAATGATTCGCAAATCCCATTGGCTCTAAGATGGATGAAGGGTTGGTTTCCATTCGGAACGAAATACGTGTATATGGTATATTAGCTAGTTCGATAGCAATTAACGATCGCTCTAATTTGACCTCCGAATGGGAATTTATGCGGAGAGTCTCTTCTGCGAAATTCGTAGTGATTTCGACTGGATGAATCGGAGCGCGGGAAGAATTAAATCCTAATTCATTGGGTGAGTGTATCATTAACCATTTCTTTTTTTGGAACGAGGACCTTATCATGAATCCACTGATTTCTGCCGCTTCCGTTATTGCTGCTGGATTGGCTGTCGGGCTTGCTTCGATTGGACCTGGAGTTGGTCAAGGTACTGCTGCGGGCCAAGCGGTCGAAGGGATCGCACGACAGCCGGAGGCGGAGGGGAAAATACGAGGTACTTTGTTACTTAGTCTAGCTTTTATGGAAGCTTTAACAATTTATGGCCTGGTTGTCGCATTAGCCCTGTTATTTGCGAATCCTTTTGTTTAATCTTAGAACTATGAAAACCCTTTTTTCATTTTGGATTGCCTTTTCCGTCTGCTTTGCTTTTTCAAATTCGATCAAGATTTCATTCGTACAATTCCTCATTCGTTGAAAAAATAACCCATGGGAAGGGCTGATTTGCGGATGAGGAATTAGCATGCCGACTCGCCTTCAGCCCTCCCCTTTGTAGTCCAAGAAGGCCCTTTTTAGAAAGGGTTGCAGCGGTCAGAATTTCTTCGAAAATCAAATCGATTGTCGAGTCGATTTCGAACTAGGAAGAAATGGGAAAATAAGAATGATTATCCTCTTGATTCGTTGCGCCAGTACCCAAAGATCCCCCCATAGAAAGGGGGCGAAGTGATACCAAGTGATCCAAAATTCTGTTCGATTTTTAAGTCTATCTATAAGAGGAGATCCTATGAAAAATGTAACCGATGCTTTCCTTTCTTTAGGCCACTGGCCAGTCGCCGGGAGTTTCGGGTTTAATACCGATATTTTAGCAACAAATCCAATAAATCTAAGTGTCGTGATTGGGGTATTGATCTTTTTTGGAAAGGGAGTGTGTGCGAGTTGTTTCTTTCAAGAATAGGCTGGATCCAACCAGCTGTACTTTTTCCGTTCGAACTCAGAACGAAAGGTGCATGAGCTTGCGAATTCCTTCGAAATCAATGCAAAAAATTCAGAAATCATAGGGAAGAACCATAGCATTTCGTAATTCATTGGTCAATAGACTTTGATTCTCTATCACCGAATAATGTGGGATCAGTAACATGGTTAAAGCTAAATCATTTGAAGTCCAGACGCAGCATGGTATTCTTTCTACCCCTATGTTAAGATCGATCTGTTAATAGAAAGATGG